CAAGTCATCCAGCCGAGCCAGTGTGAGCGCCTCCTCGGGAAGTGTCGGAATATGTCTTTTCGAGGACAGGTCCTAAGCAGGTATGAATATCTCTTTCCTTTGTTGTCGGGCCGGGCTTGAATATGGCTCGGACTATACTTTCCATATAGTGTGTATAAGGCCCGCTTGTCTAAGGCCAGCATATAGCCTGGAGTTAAAGGCTGGTTCTCTATTTAGGGATCCCCGAGCCATTAATGCTTCCAGAGCCAGTTGAACTGCTTTCCGCTTTCCCTTTGACAGAGAAGTTGAACTGAGAAGGGAGATAGATAGCCAGCGGGAAGGGACCTGTTAAGGTTGTGAAGCCCACCCAGTGTGTTCTTAGTTGAAGTGCCTTCCTCCTCAGGGTCGGTTTTAGAACCTTTGAACAACCTGTCCTTACAAACATCCTCGAGAATTTGACTTCCTCAGTGGGTCTTTTCTGCCTCGGGCATAAATAAGCCTGTACCGAACTAAGCCATTCCTTTTTCCAATCGAAAGCAGACTGAGGGGAAAGAGAACAGATCTCCTCTCTAAGAATAGAGAGTAAGAAAGTCTCATTACAACTAGGGCCTTAGATCTTCCTCTCAAAAGTGAGTCCGAACTGCCCCTTCTTTCTAAAAATATAAGTACGCCCATATATAGATAGTCAAAGAGGGAATGCCGAATGCTACTAACTAAGAAGCGGGAGGGGAAGCTTTCAAGGACAAGTATGTGAATTCCTAGCATCCCACATCCTCCCAGCAACCCATTGGATCTTATTCCCCACTTAACTCAAAGTCCCAAAACTCATACTTCTAAGCGGTCTTAGATAGAAAGAATTGGAACTTTGTCAACGAATGACTCTTTCTTCTCGGTATCGAAGGAGAGCCAAGCCAGAGGGTAAACAGAGTCTCGGAGGAGAAGGCTAAACCACAGTCTAAGACTAAGAGCGTGGGAATCTGACTTTGTTTGAAAGTGGAACTGGAAATCTGCCACTTGACCACCTTAGGTATGGGACATAGCCCTTGGTTGGTACCTTCACAACCTTAACAGAATGAGAAAGGAGATAGGAGAGTTCCCTAGTTGGATGGAATGATAAAGCTAAGGAAGTTCCCGATCTGACTGAAAAAGAGAAGAAAGCTAAGGCACAGTTCCCTTTCCTCTGAGAGGTTTAAGGACATTCCCAGCTAAGGCAGTTACCTAGTTGGAACGAGAGGTATTTGATTAGATTACTCTCTTTCCTCTCTAAGAAAAGAGAGAGACAAAACAAACGACAAATCTCGCCAATGAACAACTGGTACCGGGAACTTGAAATCTTTCGCTTTCTTGGCGAGTGTTCGTCTATCAATGAATGGAATCGGTAAAGTGGTCTCGGCGGTTCGACTGCTTTGTTCTCCACGCCTTCGTTCATTTGCCAACTTTCTGACTGCAAAAGCCAGTCCGTGCTTGCTGTCATGCTGGCAAAAGCAGAGCTTTCGGCCGGTTTTACCTACTATTGGATTTGAACCAATGACTCTCGCCGTATGAAAGCGATACTCTAACCGCTGAGTCAAGTAGGTCAAGCTGAGTCAAGTCAGAGAAAATAGACCCCTATAAGAGAAAGCCGCGCAACCAGAGTTCCCCTTACTATACAAGGGGGGGCGGAGCGCTAAGAAAGAGAAAGCGTTATCACTATACGAAATGAAGCAGCGGCTAGCACGCTAAGATCAACCATTTTGAGAACGCCATCCTCTCCCTTACTCTAACAAGTAAGCAAGTAAACTACCTGCCGGCTTAGGGTAGTCCTCGAAAACCTTCTTCTTTTACTGGCTTGGGAAAGACCCGTAGGCTATGGATCCCACTAATGGAATGGGACTATAACCATACTTCCATGGTCTAGGTTCAAGGACAATAAAGATTTAGGCTTGGAGTATCTAAGGCTTCATGGACCCAATTTTTAGGGACGGACTCGCCAGTGTCCCAGGGATTGACCGGTGACACTACTAACTGAATTGCCCATATATATGTATTTTTCCACAGCCATAGAAACCTCGGCTTAGTGCCATTACTGTAAGCGGCGGATGATTGGTATGCAGGATCGGTTGCAACGGTTTCACATTCATGTGAATCAAGAGATTGGCTTGAAAGGCTTTCCAACTAGCCATAGTACCATCGATTGCGATAAGTCCTTCTTCTTCTTTGGAGCTTGTTTTTGGTCCCAAGGAAATGGGGTGACAAAGAGCAGCTTGCTTCTCCGATTGGATCATTGCTCGACTCGATGGGTAACTTATAGTGGTTTGCCGGGTAAGCAATGTACAGTTCGTAAGGACTAGTAAGAAGGGAATGCCATTGATTCCGTTGGAGGACTGCGTTTTGAGCCCTTTCGAGGGCAGAATAGTTTTTTTCCATACGAGCGGTCAAAAGAAGGAGAACCAATTCCAGATGAAATTGAGTTCCGGAAGTGGTTACTCTGGGGTATATATAATAGTAAACCTAGGCTTTCAGCAGACACATCTACATCCGAATCCGAAGAAGAACCGGTAGAGAATCCGCGACTGGAGAAGAAGGCCCTGTCCCCTGTGGGTGGTGGCCAGGCGAAAGGACCGACCCGGGAGCGCGGTTTCGTAACCAAGAACGGTGGGCGAGGAAGATAGGAAAAGGCCCCACACGTCTATAACTTCCTACCGCTACATACGTCTTATTTACTGCTTGCTTGGTCTAGCGAACTTAGACCCGGGAATGTCTGGGAGAAAGCACTTCCTAACAGAGCAGTCTAATTGTTGTATTCGGCGGTAGGACTGTGATAACAACCTTCTCTTCGATTTCACCTAACACCGGATTCAGGCTCTTTAAAATGTCCTGTCACTTTCCTGTCCCTATCTAGTCCACCAGCCAAGCCCAGTGAACCAGTCGATCCAACTTAGCTTTCTCCGAAAGCTTTTTGTTAACAAGTCGGAGTTCGCCTGCCGCTTTCTATCTGTCTAAGTAAGTCGAACGAAGCCGTTAAAGGAGCGTTTGGAAAGAGCACCAAGGAGGAGGAAGAATAAATCGGAGAAAGACCATTTGAAAAATATTATCCAAGTCTCGTGGAGCTAACTAGCAGTGACCGGGACCCGTCAAGCGAACAAGCCCAGTTGAACAAAGAAAAGTAGGCCTGTCAAGAAGGCAAGCTCCACGCTCAAGCTGTATCTCCTTCCTTCCCAACCCTGCCCTTTTAGCTCTTAGGTAAGTAAGCTGCTTGCTCTTTTCTCATACGAGGAAAGCCCTTTACAACAGAGGGCTGTGCCTGCGAGCCTAGCTATCTCTCTGGTAAGATACAACTGATGACCACTTACTTAACTTAGTTCATTCCTTCTCGGGAGAAGATACGAAAACTCGGAACCTTTTCAAAGCATTTTATGAACTCGATTTTCAAAGGGAAGCAACAGATACGAGTAGATTGAGTTTTGTCGAGTCAAAACAAGTTGATCGGGTCAATAGCGGAGGTGTGCCTCTCTTGCTGAATTGCCTCCTCGTACTGCTAGTCGTTGTTCTTCCCGCTAACGAGTTTATCTGCACCTTAGTATAGTTCGAAATCATGCTTTATTCCCCTTTCCACGGAAAAATCAGTAAGACTAGCGAGAGGTAGGTTCGGGTATGGTACTACGCTTCGTCTTGGTCCCCAATCCCGATATGGGTGAAGAAAGCAACACAATCATACGAGCCAGGTTATGTATATAAAAAGACCTTCTATGAGGTTAGGATTGAGACTACGATTACGATCTCCAGTCTCTCTAAGCGGAGTAAGCCCCCTTCTCCTTCTCTTCTTCGATTTGATTTGGTCGCTACGCTTCGCTTTTGTTGGTACCTTGGTGCTGGAAAGGGGGCCAAAGAGAAAGAGGAGAAAGCTTGCTGACTCAAGAACTCATTCGTCCTTGAGCTTCGACTTGCTTTGCTGACTTGGTTTCTTAAAACCTATTTCTCCGATTTGATCTGCTCTCCTTGCCGCCGATTAGGTCTTTCGCGAAGGTGCTATCCTTCCCTTTTACTTCGATCTCCTCTTTCCTGCTCCACACAGATCTGGTTTGGGGGGCGAAGTCCGCTTTCTCATCCAACGGGCAAGCAGGTTTCACGGGTTAGGAGGCTGCCTTTAAGTGATGTGATAGGGGGCCCTCATTTCATGTAACACAAAGGAAAGCAATGGCCGTTCACTCACTCAAGTTAGGGATGCAACGAAAACGCGGAACTGAAAGCATATATCCAGAATAGGAGTCAGCCGTGGAATCGCCCACCGAAACGAAAGAGAGAATCTGGTTCTTTCTCCCGAGCCACAGGCCAAGTCCTCTGTTTCAAACACACCCGTATCAGAACCGAACGAAGTAGGCGCCGGAACAGTGCATCCATCAGTTATTTCCTCTTGACCTCTTTCTTTCTTCCAAAAGCTCTCACAGGCCTTGATCCCGCCTTTCGGAGACGCCTAAACTGACCATCCAAAAGCATTTGCATCCGTTTTTTTCAGGACTAACTGGACCACAAGGTTCAGTTTCTCATCTCGAACCAGCAAATCCTGGTCCCTTAACGGACTTATAAATATCCGAGCTTGAAGCACTCAGCCATATATAGGAGCAAATGTTCAAAGAGAAAGCTGAGTGGTTTTCCGCAGGATCTTTTGCAGAAGTAGAGCAGGGAACAGGTCTGAACCGTCAAGTTGGGATCAGTAACTGGGGCTTCCAGCGTGGAATTTCACTCGTCTGATTATTCCGTGTTTAGGAGTGGGAGTCTTTTCTAAAGAAATCCTCATTCAAAGGGGGGCGGGTGGTTATCCATCTAAAACTTCAGCATGTTGGATGCACCGGTTAACCAAAAGGAAAAGTGCTGATCCTATTCGCCTCTGTAGGCCCAACACAAAAAAAAGGCCCTATGCCCGCTCCTCCCCCATTGTGTTGCGATTGATTCCGGGCAAAAAGCTTTTGATTCAGGCGGCTAACTATTCGCCTTTTGGTTAACGGGGTTTTTCTTTCGTATCCAGAAAGATAAAGGAAAGATCTCCTAGCGAAACCATGCTAGTTAGTTTCACCTATTGGTTGAAGCTAAGCAAGTAATAGTATAATAATATCTTTTTATTATATCAGAAGGCTTGTCGTAAATCATCACAATCACATAAACTTCAGCCCGATATGTCAGGATGGAAGACCTATAGCCGTTTCATTCATAACAAGCCGTCGTGGCTGCACCTGTCAAGTTACACGATCTTTCTGTTTGCCCACTTTGATTAGGCTTTATTCCCGAGCGCTCTTTTGTGTTCTGTATCGGTCGGCATCTTCTTTCTCAACCAGTCCTATGGCACTTACTGGATGGTCTCCCTTTTGTAAAGGAGTTTGGACTTTACAATGTTCTTACGGGGCAGGTTCCCGCTGCATCGGCTGGTCAAAGATCACCCCTCAATTTATTCAAAAGCTGCGGTTGGCACATCTGCTCTTACTCTTACTGCCCTCCTAGGAGGGAACTCTTGGTCTTATCGGTACTAGTCTTTTCTGTGAGAGTAGGATCTGTTTTAGCCGTAACCGCAGTTGGAGGAATTAAGGGTGCTATTGACTCAGCTGTGGATGGGATTCATACTAAGGCTAAGGAAGGTCAGTCAGTTAGCCCTTTCGTTTTCGTATGCACGCGATTCATGGCCATCGTTAGCACTCAACCTTCGTCTGGTCTTGCAACCTTCGACTTACTTTCATGTGTTAACCATATAGCTAGCGTTACAGAGTATTAAGTATCAATCACAGACAGAGCATTTTCGATCTTAGCGAACGAGGGCTCTACGACCTCGCAAGGCACTACTGTAGAGCTCTTTGGGCCTGCCGCTTTCTCAATCGAAAATTGAAAACTGTCAAGATTCGCGTACTTTTCTATCTATCACTTACGTCATTTCTCAAAATCCATAACATAATATAAGCATTAAGTCATCGTTCCGTCATCCAACATCCTTTCCGATACATAATTTTGTTAGTTAAGAGAACTTGTTCGTTCACTTGGTTTCTTTTCTATACATAGATTGGTCTTTGGTTAAATGGTTAAGACAACCAACTAGCCTGTTCGCAGAGAAGCCGAGGACACGGAGAATTTCATTATGTTCAACCTCAACTCCGTTCTAGCCCAAGAGGAGATCTTCTGGAAACAACGATCGTCAGTCTCTTGGCGGAGATCGCAATACGAAGTGTTTTCAACCTAATCCGGCATCAGACAAATTCGATAAATGAGCTCGGAAGAGAACTCGACAGTGAGATCCAGAGAAGAGATCGAGAGAAAGAATAAAAATATCCCACTTCCAATCCCGGTTCAGCAAATAAGTAAATTAGCAAGATGGCCAGAAATCATCCCTCGCGTTGACAACCAAATCTTTCTCAGACCAGCTATCTTTCGCAAGGGCAAGACGAGGTTGAATTCTTAAAGCCATGGAACGGGGCAGTAATCCTTATTACGAGAAAATAGAGGCCTCGAGACATCTATATGACCAAGACCTTGTAACGAGTTGGACTCGAACCAACACTTCTGGGAAAGGAAAAAAACAACAATCCCAGCTAACTGCCCTTATTCTAATCGTGACTTTGTTAACCCAGTTCGTCGCGCGACAGAGAAAACAAGGCTAAATCGACTACATCCGGGGGGTTTCTCACCCATCCACACTTCTTCCCCATCCATTACTTTTTCTCATTCTCACCACTGTTTTTTATGACTTCGGCAATCCGCCTGGCCATTTCTTCTTTCGATAATCTGGTAACAGATTCCGTGAAATGCGGGGGTTCCCGGGAGAGGGGCGAAGTCACTCGCCCTAAACAAATGAATAAGGTTGGAGAAGAACGCCTTCAATCCGAATCGGGTAAGGCATTCATCAGAGTGGTTGGGGTGGGGTAGTCTATCATCCCTGCTGAGGCGGGTCATAGGTCTGAATGAGTAATAGGGGATCGAAAGACAAAGTTCTTTCATCGGTCCGGGCATATAAATAAAAAAATGAAAGGATGATGATGGCAAGATATGTGAGAGCCTGGATGAAATATATAAATGTGCTGTTAGCGATCTATCTATATAACTGCTCGCTCTCCTCTCAAGCACTCTCTTGTGTCAGCTTCATTCCGTAGATTCTTTTACCAAATTCTAGGGAAGATCTTGAGAGCTGATGATGAGATTCGAATGGTTTCTCGATCCCGGCTGCTAGTGCTCCCGGCCTGGACGGCTTTTCTGCCATGTTCTACCAAGTTGGAAGATTGTTGGCCCTAAGGGCTGTAAAGGCGAAAAAAAAAGAGTCCTTGCAAATAGATTTACAAAGGTAAAACCGAGGATTGTCTCCTCGGGGCAGTGTGCTTATGTAAAGGATAGAAGCATTGTGGAGCAAATCTGTTTGGCTAATGAAATGATTCTGCTAAAGGAGGGGTAACCCGTGCTTGAAGCTTGATATATTCGTAACTGCATATTTACAATACCGACGTGGTGATCAGTTGGACCTTTGATTTGATTAATTAACATCTCTTTTATTGACCTCCTATTTGTTTGTTTTAATCCTAATCCAAAGGAGGTCAAATTCAGACTGCTGTTCAATTATTTCAGTGTCATTCTCGATCTAACAAGAATGGAATCACGCTCTGTAGGATTTGAACCTACGACATCGGGTTTTGGAGACCCACGTTCTACCGAACTGAACTAAGAGCGCTTTCTTATCACAGTAGATACTATAAAGAAAGAAAAGGATTATTATTGTACCCCCGCATGCATATAGTTTCATTAAATTTTGAAATTTTTATGTCCAAAATCGATTTCAATGGATCCCTCGTTACTGCCCAGAGGATAAGTAATAGGTAGGAATGACAGGATTGGAACCCGTTCCATTTTTTACCCAAAACAAAGGCGCTACCAAGCTGCGCAACATCCCTTTCAATTGGTCTACGGGTGGTCATTGTAGAGAATCCCTGCCCTGTTTTCCAATTTTTTATTTCCTCCATATGCTTTTTGATCTTTAAAGATTTATATACTCATCATCATCCCGCCGCTCCTACCAACGCTTACTTACTTATGAGCAAAAAGGCTAAATAATCAGCCCTTTGAATAAGCGAGGCTTCCCCGATAGAAATAGTTGCATGCGAGAGAGATCCCAATTCCGTGTATCCGGTTAAGTTAAGCAAGCCCTGCCGCCAGCTTCCACCCAGCCAAAAAACGTGAGCGCCTGGCGGCTTTGCTTTACTAAATAATAAAAGTATAAGGCTTTCCAATAAGGGGCGGAGCTTGAAGAAGCGAAGCGAGCCTAGAGTAGCAGCCTATTATTTTAGTTTTCCTTTACTTTTTTTTTTTTAATTAGTAAAGCGCTAGCGCCCCTATCCTATAGAGTAAGGCTCTTCTGCTATCAATGAAACCGAAAGAAAGACAAAAAACCAGTGCGTTTTGTTTTGTATAGATCGAGACTTGTAGCTTGATTCTTTACTCATTCCATACTGGGAAGAATTGCTGGAAATCCTTCGATAACACTTCTTCCTATTTTTCAATGATATCCGACGCCCGCGAAACTCTTTCATTTCATAGAAGTCTTACAAAGCAAATAGCATTTCCTATTGATTTGTCCCCTTGACTGGACCTATTCTGATTCTGAATTATCCGTCGCTACGCTGTTCCCAAGGACTAGCAAAATCGAAATAGCGAAATTCTTGGGTCATCTCAATGGGTTCAGAAACCACACGTTTCTCTGGATCATCATAGCGTACTTCTACATATCCACTCAGAGGAAGGTCTTTTCGTAATGGATGACCCTCGAAACCATAATCTGTTGATATACGGCGTAGATCCGGATGATTGATGGAAGAAACACCAAACATATCCCAAACTTCTCGCTCCCACCGGCCGGCTGATGGAAATAGACTGACTACCGGAGATATTCGTGTTACTTCGTCTGCACTGGTTTGTACACGAATGCGTGAGTTATACCGAGTACTCAGTAAATTATAGACCACTTCAAATCTTCGTTTTCGAGAGGGATAATCAACTCCGCAAATATCGATCGAAACTTGAACCCTTGTATAGGTATGCAATTGAAGAAAGCACAACAATGGAAATAGGTAGTCCGTATTGGTATCAGATCTATTCCCATGTTCCGATCTTTCCATTTTTTTTACCCATTTCTTGGGTAAAGTCTCCCAACTATATTTGAAAATGGATTGGTTATCCATAAAGATAAAGAAAGCTTTCTTGTAGTTCCGCTTCTTGCTCTAAAAATGAAGTGAAGAAAGACTTGTCGGAAATCGCCGGTTGGGTTGGTCCAACCAAGAAAGGCATGGGAGTCTTTTGGGCATTGCTGGGGCCGAGTTAAGTAAAGACTGACTACAATTAAAGATCCCCCTCACTGCACACTTTCTATATATATCTGTCTTCATCCAATCAAAGACGTCCATAGCAGCTCCACTTTCTTTTCTGAAGTGGCTTTCTCGATACGAAAGAAAAGGCCTAGCCTGCATACATATATATAAAACCATTAGCTCTTGCTTGCTGTATCTTACTGATGCAGCAAGGGAAGACCATTTCTATAGAAGACAGGAAAAAAACCATAATAATCTCTCCAAGAAACTGAAAAACTCGGAGTTGAGAAGGGCCCCCAACACGCCAATACTCGCTTCTGGTCGGACTAAGGAACAATGACTACTGACTACTTTGGCTTAAGGCTAGATAAAGACATTGGGTGTAATCGCTCTGGTTCGCTCAGATCCTGCTCTTCATGGAGTTGGCTTCTCCGAAGGATGGATCCTAGCTTTGTCTAGACAGCGGTACAAGCAAGTCCCCCCGTTGGAAGACCTTTTTTCCAATTTCAGAACGTTTTTATTTTATATGAGCTATATCCACTACACAGACTTTCCGATACAGAAAGAGAAAAAATAGCCTACCAAACCAAAAGACTTTGTTTCGATCTCCATTCTCTAACGAATATCTCTTTTCCAGTGGATCTATATTCTCTGGAAGATCCCCCTTATCCATCGGAAAATCATTATGATAAAATGGGTGGAGAAAAATGAGCAACTACCATTTGCATAGACCAATTCTTGACCTCGATCGAATCCCCACTCGAAAGCCCTTTTTCGCTCTATAAATGCGGAAAAATGCGCATTGAATTGCGCGTATATATAAGTCGTTCTAACGCGATCTGAGAGGCTTCGTACTGTCCTTGTTGGGCCAGCCGTCTATTACATAATCTAAGTCAGTCCGCCCGGGAAACCACTATTCTTTTTTCTTTTAGGAATCCGGCTAGCCAATAGAAAGCGCTACTCGTAGAGGCCTTAAGCGAGCATTCAGTAAAAGTAAGTATTAACCTAGCCCTTGTTTATTTTTGTTGGGGGGGCTAGCTAACCATAGAGAGGAGAGCCCGTTGAGGAATGGGCATCTGAACCGGGCCAAGCTCTTAGAATGAATGAGTACTTCGGGACTCTATGACTAACAATCTGAACTGGACCGGTAGTATCCGAATGCACTCAAATTTATTTATAATCGATTGATGCACTTTTCCTTTCCCGGGAAACTAACAAGCCGAACTTGTTAGAAGGCTGTTAAAATGGAAATAGTTATAACCTAATTAATGAAATAGAAAGAGAATGTGGTGGTACCGCGGTCAAAGAATCATTCTTAGGTCTCGGAGTCTCGGTTTTATAGAATCGGAGCGGGCGCCAACAAAGAAAGAATAGGTTGAATGAACCGGACACCGCGAAATCCCGCTGCCAAAAAAAAGGAAATAACCTGCAGCGTACAAGCTGAGGAGTCTTTAGGTAGTCTTTCCCTATTTCCGAGCTTGGTTGGTTAGCTCCTTTCGTAGAAGTATTGTACTTGCTTTTCGTTGACTAAACCGCTGACTGGCCGGCTTGCGAGTGATGAACCGATCTCGGGGAAAAGGTCAGACTTGATAAGTGAGTTCAGAGACAGAAGTGGTCAAGGGGCGAATTGACTCGCATGCTTATCGCGGAGCGGAAGTGAGTACTTAACTTAAGCGGACTTAGCCGCTGATTGAACTGATCTCGAAGCAGACCGGGTGAGGATGGAACTATCAAGGCGACATCTGAGATGAGAAGTCGAAAGCGCTAACAACGGATAAGCATGGCACCTGGCATCGACTCATCCCGTCTCGATTACTAGTAATTAGAAATGGTGTGAGACCTATCGTAGAAAATTCCCGAGACCATTGATTAGAATGTTTCTGAGGCGGGCAGGCAAGGAGAAAGAGGAACCAAAGTAGAAGACTTTTCTCTAATAAGGGCTCACTCAGCAAGAGCATCTCTTGAGGCGTCAGCGAGCGATTCAGCAATGGCAGACTCCTCCGACAGCAAACTCTTCGATGGCGCGGCAAAAGCAGGAGATTTTACTACATCAACTATCATGGCATCCGAGGAAGCGATAGCAGACTCTTACGATTAGGAGATAGAAGGCAGGGATACATCATCTTCTTCTGCGTTCTGCGGCGGAAAGCAAGATTGGGATTTCTCGTGTAAAGATTCAAATTAGACGGGCATTCGTTTGTCTTGTCAATTCCTTTAAAAGAAAAGTAAGGGCTCTCCCTATTCCTTCAGCAGGAGGGGTAGATGTTCTTCTTGCTGTGTCGGCTCCCTTCTTTTCAGTTGTAGGCTTCGGTCAAAATAGGTCTAATCTTTTTATTGCTGGCGAAAGGCCTGCTCTTTTTAGAAGTCTTCCTCGGGAAAGATCTTGTAACGGAGCTTCTTCGCCAACTTTCCACATCTTCTTTCTATTCAAAGAATTCAGCGGCGTAAAAGGCCGAAGCGATAGCCAAATGATCTAATTCATGGGTGGGGCAAGCTCTTCTATTCTGGTTCATGGTTTCTCTTGGCTATATGGTTCATCCTGGGGAGTGAAGGGCAATTCCAGTCTTTCTGGAGTCTGTCAACTCATCAGCTCTTCTACCCGGCTTTCCCCACCGGTAAGGCATTAGTAAAGTCATATACTCCGCAGGAAAGCAGCTTTTCAAAAGACAGATCCGACAATCTAGTATAGACAAAGACGCGGAAGAGAGGTTTCAGGGTCAGAGTGAGACCTAATGGCTGCGATTGATGACTTTCTTTCTTCAGCCGGCCGATAGGAAATGATCTGACTGGCCTCCGAGGAACTGTTATCCCGCTCAAGTGGCTGCTAGCTCATTTCCCGAGTAGAGATATAGAATCGAAGGGGAGCACTCCAACTCCTATCAGCATGACATTACCTTCAGGAAGAGGCAGGGCGCTTTCTCTCCTTTCCATTACTAGTGGAACGAACCCCTGATCCCTGATCAAGAAGGTCATCAATAAGGCTTTGACAAATCCCCTCTCTTCCAATTCTAATGCGGTTAGCTAGGAATTTAGATGATGAATCTAGGTCAGGTTCTTTCTCTCGACATGACTATCCGGGAATCTCGTCTAGAAGAGATCGTGTCTATTATTATTACTACGAGTCTTCAGTCGAAGTGGAGTTTGTCATTTTCATTGCCAGACCCCGGCCTGACTAGTCATCATTAGCTCACGGTCTGTTGGAGTGGGCTTTGCCCTGTGATGAAGAGGAGCCGACCTGATGACAATGGGGCCGGCTAGTTACTTATCTGAGTATCGGAACTCCCGAACCTCTGGCTGTCACTTGGCCCTTGGAATGGGATTGGAAAGCGCCTTTTCTTCATAGTCTGAGTTCATCCTTGCCTTAGCCCGGCAGCTTGATGGAATGGGCGCTTCAGTCTTTTCTCAACTTTTGAGTGGTCCACACGAGAGCGAGGCAAGTCTTCTCCACTACCGTGTCTTTCTTTTCATAGTCGATGAAGGACAATATGAGGTAATAAAATTCCCTTCTTACCCTCATCATCGTGTTGTGCAAGGATGGCTCCAAGCGCATTCTCCGTGGTGGAGATGTATAGTCTAAGTGGCCTTCCTGGCACAGGAGGCGAGAGTATTGGAGCATTTATCAAGTAGCATTTGATGGAGTCGAAAGCTTTATCTGGCAATCGTCGTCCCATATGAATATGAATTGGGCTCCGCGGCTTTCTTTCTGGTTCGCATCGCTCGGAATGCTTAGAGAAGAACCTGCGAATGAATTGAAGTCTGCCAAGGAGACCTCGCAGCTCTTTGAGATTCTTTGGCGGAGGCATCTCGAGCGAGAGATTTTTATGATCGCGCGTGGTCGGCCTTAGGAGGAGATACCGCATCGGCGGATAGGCTCTTGGGCTTCGATCTCAAAAGAATGGAGCTTTCCAACTTGCCTGCCGGTGCGGTGGAAGGCGAGATGAGGTTAGGGATATTCGGCTATTCGAGCCGATTCTCACGTTTAGGTTGGTCTTTCGTCTTTCGAATTAAAGTGTCGATTGGTTTGTGTGAAGCCACCTAATTTCACTCCTAAATGCATCCGTAATCTTATATACGATACTACCTAAGACTTCCGACGAATGAATTTCATTCTTTTATCCGCCCAATTCATTTTCAATTGAGTTATCAGTCTGGTCTTGTTCTGCTTGTACGCCTCTCTTTTGTGCTGCTGGCGGCGCGGGTAGGAGAAGAGGTACAGTCAGTCATTCTTGGACTAGAGTGCGTGTTTATTGTAAAAGGACTATTACCAATGGGAGGAGAAGCAGTCGAAGGAGTGCATTCTAGAGTTATGATACCAGGTCCGTCGTAGGAATTCAAAGGCTTGTCTACGGTAGTGATCGATTAATTTCAAAGGGAGGGCTCCACAGAAGCTGTCAAGAGTGACTAGTTTAGGGTAAGTCGTAGGGACGGAGTCCACGGGCACCTTGGAGGGTTAATAAGCCAATCCTCGTCTTAGAGCTAGAGCTATGGAGTGTTAAAGACAAAGTCTAGTTGTAGGTTGGAGTTCCTCTGAGCATACAAGACAGAGTGCCGCCCGGGGTTTCGGTTTCGTTAGCATCATGCGAGAGAATAGAGCCGTCTAGCCTATAAGATAAGGCAGAACATAACAAGACGAGGGATGGTCCCGCTTCTTCATTGAGAAATTCTAGGTTAACCGAAAGGGACAGTCAGTTGGAATCCCGTCCTGAAGCAAAGGACCTTGATTAGTCATCCAATCCAGGGTATGGTGGAGTAGTCCCAGTTTGCGAAGTCTCGCCTATCCTTAATTAAAGAGTGGTGGGGCCAGAAGCCGGGTCAAGGTCGGGTGGTGGTCAGGGAAGAAGCTAGCCGTAGAAAGAAGTCAGGCTGTCAGCTCCGGGGTTATTGGTCAATGATGTCGTTCACTTCTCACCTTCCAATTTGTACTGTAAAAGGAGGCCGTCAAAGGTCATTTTTGGGTGGGTTTACAATAAGAAAGGATAAATAGAATATAATATAAGGACCCCCATTCCTATCAGCGTGAAATGACATTCAATCAGTCCTATCCTCCGCTCTCTCTGTCCCTGGCTTTTCCACATACCTTCTGGCCTCAGTCGTTTACTTTGCACCTTCCGCTCCTCCATTTAACAAGCAATTTAGTGGTTGTTCGCTCCTGAACGAAGCAGCGGCTTTTATAGCGCTTTCTCAATGAGAGATATCATATCGTGGTAGAGCCCCTCTCCGTGCTTTTCCAACTCCCGTGTCATCTACTGGCTGACTGCACACTGCCTTCTGCCCGACTATTTTTAGAAAGCAAGATCCCTCCGTTTATCACTCTATAGAAAGAACATCCCATACAGAGTCTTTAAACTAAGCTATTCGAGCCTTCACCTAAGCTCTCATCGATAGAGCCCCTGTCTCTTTGATTCTTGTATACAAGTCTGGTAGTCAATTGTTCTATCTTGATCCTTATATGACGCAATGAATAGATTTTGGCAATTCAGAGTGAACTCAAAGTAAAGTTCTTGGCGCTCATACCTACTCAATAAGAATGCTATCAAGTCCAGTAAATGTCTTTTTGATGATACGGTGCGAACTCAGATAAGGCTTTTATTTCCAGTCATAGTCTTCACTCTTCCCCATAAGAATAAGAACTAAATTCCTGGGGTTCTTGCTTCCTTAGTAGCTTTGACAACATTCGTATCTGTGTGAGCCCTCATCTCATGCATGCTCCTACTACCTCTTAACTTCAAGTGGGAGTGATGGACGAGTGAAGATCGCCAGCTCTTTCTTCCCCGTGAATTGACTTCAACTTAAATCGGCTTTCAAAGAAAGATCTTAAAAGATCGTATCTCAGATAGTAGCTGGTTGATCTCCAACTTCTTATCGTTTTGATCAAGTGTGACTTGAAGCCCATACTTCTGCTTTTCCTGATCCTTCTAGTGCTAGAACTTGGACCTTTCTTGAAGGGAGTACGCTTTTGAGTTAGGTGAATACCATGAGGGGACGACCCCGACTGGTCTTGTTCTCTTTTTCTTGCCAGACTCGGCTTCGTTCATGAAGCCAAGCCGAATGTTAGAATCAGTCACAGATCTTCTAAGTTTGTTGATAAGGAAGTTGCTGTTGCCAACTCCTTCTTTTCCCCTTGGGAGAGGGTTGGTTGACGATTCCCTACTACGGGAAAGGGGTGAAAGGTTATTATCTATGCTATGGGACTCCTACTTTACCTGCTAACAATTTAGCTGGCTAACTAACTCCAATTCATCTTCTGGGTTCCCGCCTGGCCGATTGATCCGATGAGATTCAGGAAGAAAGATGTTCCAATCGTGATGGTTGTTCAACGACGAATTCCTCGTCTATTTGTGAATGATTGTTCATTCGCTATTTTATAACTATTGGATCAACTACTCGGGCTTTTAATAACCTTTGAACCCCGCGGGGGAACCCTAACCTAAAGTGACTTGCCCGTTCATTCTGATGAAATCACTTATATCTTTGCTTTAGAAACGAGGCTCGCTATCCCGATTTATTCTGAAGTGCAGGCGGGATAAACTAATCATAGCGAGGACCTCCTGTGAATCTTTGACTCAGTCAGCTCTATGTCTTTGTCTTGCCTTTGTTTACCCTATCCGATTCTTTACTTAATAGTCTCTACCTTTGTATCTGATGTTCCTGCACCCTTTGCTTTAGCATATCCATCTGGATGCAGTGAAGAAGCATAATATCCTTCTCCATAAGTCTAACTATAACCATTGGTTGGTTCAATGTAATTAGGATCACCTTCTGGACTGATTATCTACATCACCTGAGACTTGGGGTTCTTCTTCAACTGTCTCAGAAACCGAACATTGCTCTGTCGAGGATGAGGGGCCATCACTCTGACTGCCAGAACAGAACAAGGACCTTCTCTGATGACGCAACCTTCAAGAAGGGAATTCGGAATCATAAGACGACTTTGCAACAAAGAGAAAAAGAGTGCTTTCTCAAAAAAGAAAGAGAGATTAGCATTCCTCCGATCAGCATGAGAGCTCGATCCAGCTGAAAGCGATCCCTCATAAAGTCCTTATAAACGGACTGCTCCTCTATATGCTCCGAGACCCTCTCCTTGCTCGAGGGAAGATGTGCGGTTCTCTGCTTCAGCCGCTTTTCGGGCTGAACACAGGAATTCCAAGCAAAGAAAGATGATTCAGTGGAGTAATACACTGTGTGGGACTGAGTAAGGGCCCATCGAAAGAAGAATGCCTCTTTTCTGTCTTACATGGACTCCGGTCTCTCTACCTTCAGCGTGCCAAATCCCAATCTGCAACAGAGCGAGTAGCCTGGTCAACGAGTGCGAAGGGAGCTTTGGTTACGAATAAGGTTTTCTATCGGTAGTCGCCAAAAGGCGAGTTGAACGAAGGGCCTAGGGAAGTCGTGGCTGAGCAACCTTTCTCTAGCTTTTTCAGTAGGGTCTACCATCGATCCGGGTAGCAGGAGAAGTCTAGAGATAGGAAGAAGTAGGCAGAAGAGCGTGAAGGACAAAAGAGCGGTTGATCCTGTCCCGATTCGAGTTCATGCTTTCAAGCCACTAAAATCTGTCTTTAACAACGGTCCGTTCTAGTGGAAGCCGATAAGAAAGACGATGTTCATTTGATGTTGATTTTCTTTTTCTCTTTTTCTTCCGCTACGAGAATCACTGTTCTTTCTCTAAGGAGAAAGAAGCTGCTGACCTCGATGCGGCTGTGCTGTTTGCTCTCATGATGCCATGTCCATAAGATAGAGCTCGTTCCTATCCTCTTGACCTTTTGCGCCTGCTTTCTTTGAGGAGTTGTACACCAGGAGGGATGATATTGAATCTTCAATTTCTTGTTACATAGAGCAAAGGTCTACTCTATCTTCAAACTCGCCTTTGAAGGAGCGGAAGCTTTTTTAGGATAAGGATTGATATTGGCCTTCTGGCTAAGTCAAATCACAGTCTTCTGCCTTATTCTTCGATAGCTAGCTCCTGGCCTGAGGGAAGGAATGAATCAAGGGAAGAAGGCTAAACTCGCTAGGATAGTTCAATCCTATTTGATTTGTAAAGAAAGCTTGCTTGCTAAGGTCGATAGGCGGATAAGGCTTTCTATTCTTTCTCTTGACTATAATTGCTTGCAAGCAAGCTTACCATATCACTTAGCCGCCTTAACTGAAAAAGGACTAGACCGATCCTTAGCCGAGGTGGGAGGGCAAGACCTAATAGATCTGACAAGAGTAAAGAAGTAATTCACTCTGGCGGATCTCTGAAGACTGTACCGAGTTGATATGAAGCCCTAGGTTGGCAAGTCCATATGCGCAGAAATTCCCCTCTCTCTAGCTATGTCGAAAATCTCTCTCCCAGTCTCTAGCTAAGAGGTAGCGAGATTCATCAATAAGAAGTCCATTGGGCTCAAAAGCTCTCTATCTGCCGAGTTGCTGATCTGAAGAACTGCCAGGTCATCTCTCTCGAAAATGACCTTTCTCTAAGCCTCGTCCCAAGCTAGACTCAGCCCATATCTTTTGCCTTGTCATTCTGATACAATATTAAAGGAGCGATAGCCACTCGACTGAAACAAGCAACGGCTTGATTAAGCGCACTAGCGCTCAAGCCCCACTATTATTAAGGGCTTTAGCTATAGAGTTTGATTGCGCGTTAGCGCAGGAGTTTTCTTGCTGGGTGTGAATTAGCTCGAGCTAAGAACTTAGAAAGATAGATTGAATCGGACAATTATGCCATTCTAGGCTTTGCCTTAATTCTGTTACAGTCCTTCCCTGAACTCAACTCCGAACTCCAATCCAACTACAAACTCAGAACTCACTTCCTTTCTCAGGCCAGCAGGAGAGGGACGGTAGGAGTCTTGTAATATGGAATTTCAGTTTCAGAATAAGATCAGTTGCAGAATCAGAAAAAGAATAAATGTAAGCCGAGCGCGGTACGAAGTTCTCTTTGTATAAAGCGAGAGGAATGATTACTGTGAGCGAAGAAAGAGAATAGAAAGGCATTCTGTAAGCTTTGGAATTACAAGTCATTCTTACAGCTTTTCCATAGCAAGCGTAAGCGCTTCCCTTTTCTTTTCTTGCTGGTTCACCACGAACGAATAGAAGAATACCATAAGGAAGGAGATAGTCTCCCGAACTGGTAATATATGAGTAGGCACTTCCACCTCTCCTCTCCAATCCTCGATCAAACTTGCGCAGTCCCCACTATCTTTTAACTCCTAAGAAAGATGTATCCTGGAGAATGTGTATAGAAAGTAGAGCCATCAATAAGATCACTAGAAATTCTAGGTTCCCTATCCTTAGACTGATGGATATGCTTGACATGTTCGCTGGCTCTAGTTGGTACTCAAAAAGAGACTTGCGTAGTGTTTACCATCAAATCAGCATTAGGCCTGGAGATGAGTGGAAAACTGCTTTTCAGGCTAAGGATGGTCTTTATGAGTGGTTAGTCATGCCCTTTGCTTTGTCCAATGCAATGCTCCTAGTACCTTCATTAGGGTTATGACCCATGTCCTACAGCCATTCATAGGAATGTTCTTGGTCGTCTACTTTGATGACATCCTAGTCTAAAGTAGGTCTAAGGAAGAACACATAGGTCATCTTAGGCAAGTTTTCATCACACTTAGGGAAGCTAAGCTGTATGCAAACCTTAATCAGTTTACCTTCAGGGGCAATCAAAAAAAAGTGCTCTTTCTAGGGTTCATCGTTAGTGCTCAAGGTATAGCATCCGACCTACAAAAAGGCAACAGCGGAAACCCCGACACTTTTTTTATTATACTCTCTTATACATTCTCCCCTTCACTTCCACTAAGCGGACAAACCGCGGATTTACGCTGTCAAACTCATGCAAGATTAAAGTTCAGATCAAAGGGAATAAAAAAGATTATTTACTTTGATTGACAGCGGAAAAGAACAAAAGCTTCAACTCCGAAAAGAAAAAGGTAATTTATTCGCTAACTTGTTAAAGTTTGGAGTGAAACCTTTCTCCACACTGGCTCGTTTAGGCGGCGCAGGCTATAGGGTAGCAGGCTCGTGTGATCGGCCGACACTGGGAGCGCATTCGCGTGATGTTTGGGAAGCCTGGCAAGGGCTTACAGCGCCTTTAGAGTTCTGGCTTGGAAGGGGTTATCCCCTCAATCCTTACCTCAAAGGTCATATTCTTTCTTTCTTACGTACACAGCTTAAACCAAGGGAACTAAAAGTCATTCCAGAAGACTTAATGTCTAAGGATGATTTGAAGTTTTTGGAGCGCACGATGCTTAGGCATTGGGTACTTCAGTGGTTAAAGCTTGTGTCGTGGTACTATACTGTACTGGCTTCGGATTATGTTACTATTGAAGAAGCCCTTTCAAGCCCCGCAGTAGCAACAGATTGGCGTGCCCAGAAGGACGTCAACTCTGCTCTTGCCGCTCTTGTCTTATCTGCCCTTGTCGTTCTTAGAGTAAGCGCTGCAAAGTCAGTTTGACTAGGTGACTTGACCTTCTTCTCCTATTGATTCAATTCCAAAGATAGAGGCCTTACCCAGCGTCGAAGTTCAGTTCCTTTCTCCAGTGCTCCCCCAACCTTTTGAACAAAACCTAGTGCTCAAGCCTAAACCTTACTTAAAGTATTGTAGTTTTTTATTGCACTCACTCTCTTTGCTTTGGGGTTAAAGAAGATTTCGTCGCTTCCTGAAGATAAGGTCTTCATGAAACCCGGACGAGAGCACCTTTTCGAAGTATGACTAGAACAGGCTCCTGTGTCACAGCTGCCTTCAAGGATACCAAGTCGTCTTAAGCATGATTAGGGATTAGGCTTAGGGATATGACTCTATCACAGGGTTTATAAGCAAGCTCGAATAAGCTGTTTTCAAATGGACAAATGCCAGTCCTTATTGCCTTTTGCCCGAGAATCTGCTTGTTTACCTGATTGCCTAAGGGATGAAGTCACCTTTCAGTAAGGGACTGAACTTCGTTTCTAACTGGTTTGCTTGTTCATTGGAAGTTTTCAGCTAGTAGGGATATGCCCCATAGTTAAAGAAAGGAAAGGAGTAGTTCAGAGGGGTGAGAACACTACATAGGAGGCTAACAGAAAAGCAGAGGGACGAAGCCATAAAGACTGCTTTCAAACGAACTTGCTTTTGAGGGACGGGACAGGGATTTCCCCTATTGATCTTGCCCATTCATTTGAGTTCTGCTTTATAATGCTACAGCCCTGGAGATCATTAGAGTGTTACAGTGGAAGATCGATAAATTGTTAGCTAGTTATGAAATGATTGAGGGCAGGCAGTTGAGTTGTTTTCCTAGAAGGTTCCTTGCCCTTTCTTTTAGGTAGCTTAGACCTGAAAGCAAGCTCTTTAGTACACTCGAGTCAAGCACAGAACGGATACTGGCTCAGAAGGGGAACGAACGAAAGAAAAGAAGAAAGAGTGGATGTTATTGTTATTACGTAGTCTTGTCTTCAAGCGGAACAAGAAGACCGAAAGGCAAGGCCTCTTTAGTAGCACCAGACAAAGCATTATCCTGAACAAAGCCAGGAAAGGAAGCTTCAGTCCCGATAGAACAGAAAGCGCCATGGTGGCAAAGTTTTTGTTGAATGAGAAATGGCATAATGTGGAATATGAGGGGCTTCATACGGTATGCTTCTCCTGTGGAATGTATGGCCATAACTCTGATCGGTGCTTGAAGAGGATTGCGGAGATGGAGGCGGAACTCTTAACGGCGGGGGCAATAGAGACCGAGCGCAAGAACTAAGGGGAGTTCTACTTCCTATGTTAGCAAGCCGCAGATGTGTCGAAGGAATTGAATCAAGAGTAGTAGTCTGATGCAGAGAAGACGGTCTTTGAGAATCCGCTCTTAGGGGAATATCCGCTTTTTTAGCCCCCGAAAATAAGTTCTTTCACGTGGCGAGCATAAACCTTTGGTTCGTTGGTTCATACTCAATCTGACTTCTTCCGATTCGATTTGATGAACAAGAGCAAGCGGTCCATTGCCGTAGTCCCTGACCTTTGAAAGCCAAGTGCCCTCCTCACTCGGAGCCGTAGTCGTAGTCTGGTCGGACCTCCGGACCCCTTATTTATATATTCGATTTGGAAGAGCTCTTTTTATCTTTGGCTCGCTCTTGCTCTATCGTTGAATTTCTTCGTTTAAAGATCTCGGGTTTGAGCTCTGATTTGATCTCGATGGCAGGTGGCAAAGGGAGCGAAGCGACAACCGCGACTATCTTCCTAGTGTGGAAGAAAGAAAAAGGAAGTTCTGGAATTTTCCCCCCCAATGGCTTGCGGAAGAGCTGTTCGTTACTATAGATGCATCTGATCTGAGGCCGGGGATTTGTTCACAGCGGAAGAAGAGAAGTCTTCCTCAAATGGATCAGACAAGTATGTTTAACACACCCAAATCGATCTTTTTAGCTGCCATATTCGACTCCTGTGTCTCTACTGATTTTAGTGCTCTGCCAAAGAAAGTTGTTTGATCCAAAGTCGGCATGAAATCTAAGGCTTTGAGCTCTTTGTCCGAGGACGATCTCCTAATTGCTAGTCCGAATCAAGGGCCAAAGTCCTCACTTCACTCATGATTTGACGGCGACTGAAAGGCTGATCTCCTGACTCGACTAAAAAAGAATGGACGCACTCTGCCCCCCAGCAAAGGACTTCGTTGGAGGCCCCAACTCGATCAAAGAACTGAGACCCTGCTTTATTCCTCAATGAAACCCAAGATTGATGGCTTTCTGCTCTTCTCTTTCTTGCTTGAAACTCCTCGCCTACAGGTTTGAACTCGTTCACTTCGATCTCTATGCATCTTACCTTTTCCTTAAGAGATGAACTCAGTCGGCACCCTAAGTTGCCAAACCGACGTTTCCTAAACATTTTTCCGCGTAAGCTATTCTTCTGCTGAAATGGAACTTGTGAGCTCCTGGGCTTGTATGAACCCTCGGGTTACTCTGCATGTAAGGTAAATCGCTACGTGGGTGAACCTCGCCGGAGCACCTGGACTCTTCTTTATTAGCTATAGCTGTCCTAAAAGCTATGTATATAAGAGGAGCGGGGGCGACATAACATAAAATGATAGACCCCTCGCCTAATGACTTTGACCCGCTAGGTGGAACTGGCTTGCCCGGAAAGAATGGATTTCTACCCTTGGAGAGCTAATGGTACTGGACTGATAGCGCACTGATTGAAGCGAGACTGGACTGAGACCGTTGGGAGGGGGAGAACTGGCTTGGCACACTGTGAAGGATCTTCTTAAAAAAGCAGACTACGGCTTAGCACGCTAGGAGTGGGAGTCAAATCATTCCTTCTTCACTCTCTCTAGGGTCTTAGAAGACCAATACCTGTAATATCTAGGCTAGTCCGGCTCTTCATGTAGCGCTCTTCCTTCTCAAAGATTTGCCTTTTCTAGTGCTTCTGTCTTCTAGGCATTAGGAGTTCCCTGCTGAGCCTGTTCTAGCCCTTACAGATCCAGTTCTCGTTGGAGTTGCTTTGTCTTTCTCGGCAGTTGAAGTTTAAGTTGGATAAGGGGATTGGAGTTTGAGTTTGATTCCTTCTTTCTTGCTTTCATAATAAATAATAAGAAAGGGAACCTCCATCCAGGGAAGAAATGACTGAGCCAGGGATATCTTGGCTAGCATTCCTACCGTAAGGGGGAGAGTCTTAATACGTTGTTTCGCTTTCCGGTGTATAACGGATATAAGGGGTTTACCAGTTCCTAATTACCTGTTAGTGCCCTTTTATGTGTGTATGCGATGGCAAAAGCCACAGTAGCTGGCATAGGATAAGACCGGTCTTTGCAATCATAGGGTTTGCGGGCTTTGAGAAGTTTGAGTTTGCCTTTGAAAGAAGAAGCAAGCCATTTTCCGTACACATCGATTTGGAAAGCTTTCCTGGACTATCTAGAGTCGATGTCGATTGAGGTGAACCATTCAGGAGGTTGAATAGTAAACAAGAGATGCATAAAAAGGTTTAGATTTCCTTTTCAAAACAAAAATGTTCTAACCGCATCCAATGAATGAATGAGTTAGGATAAGATAAATGTTGTAAACCTGGGGCCGCATCTATCTAATGTCTTGTCTTGCGCTTTTCTCGTGCAGCAGGAATTCTATGTGTTAAGCCTTTTTTCAGACTTCCTTGCATCAAAGACCGGAAGGGACGACATTGAAGGAAAAATGCCCAAGTGAGCTAGATTTAGTGACTGGCTAAGAGATTCACAGGTTTAGAATCCTCCATCTTTGGATGCTTGTAGGGAGAAGGAACTCTTTCTTTTAAAAGAAGGATCGTACTCAGCTGTGAATGCCCGGAGCAGCTAAAGCAATTGTAAAAGTAGGATCAGAAAGCCAACCCGCGAGAAGAAGCAAGCTTGTCTCTTGAATTGCTCTTTTGAGTCGACTGTTCACTCAGGGGTAGCGGTGAATAGGAACTCTGCTTTCTTCTCGAACGGATATAGTAAGTGTGCCACGAGTGCTCACTCTCTCTTTATTCTCGCCCGGCCTTCAATGCTTTGAAACCCGCTAACACCCCCTTTCAAACATACTCTTTGCGATTCTATCTATCTCTTATGTAAGACTTAATGAAGGATGCCTCAGTCGGAGGAGAGAGACTGACTAAGTCGATTCTAAGAAGCAAGAAGGCACTCCTAAGCGCAGAAAGCAGTGAGCCGGGGGCCTAGCCTTGATTCATTCTTCTTCCCAGTTCCCAGACCGGAGAATAGAAATTCATTATGTTGATTAACCTTTTTCAGAGGTAGTGTCAGCTGTTGCATAAGTGGTACCAACATCTGCTAATGTATCTGTAACTGCTGCAGGTGGAGGTGGTGCCATGGTGGCCTGTGGATCCTGAGTAATAGGCAGAGGCAATGTAATGAAAGAACCAGTGGTCTTGGGAGTGGCAGAATCAGATGGACTGGTAAGGAGCCCTGGTGAAGTAGAGCCTGGCCGTTCTGCAAAAGGAAAGGACAGCTCATCAAAAATCACATGTCGAGATATATAGACCCGACCGGAAGATGGATCCAAACAACGATAACTCTTATGAACTGAACTGTACCCAAGAAAAACACAACGGATAGACTTGGGTTGGGAGAGAGTTTATCCTTTCTGTAAGGCCGGATAACAAGCACACCCAAAAACTCTCAAGTGACTATAATCTGGCACTGAACCAAATAAGACCTCATAAGGGGGCCTAGGACCGGTTAAATAAACTGAAGTAGAAAATGCCTCAAGCCACAATCGAATTCGGGGTGATCAAAACAAAACGGGAACTAGCCAACGGACTCAGCTGGCGAGTGTGAGGCTATGCTATGGATATAGTCTAAAAAAATAAGAATAAGCAAGTTATCAAAGAAAGCAGCCAAGTCACACTATTCCTCCAACTGAGACTGTCCAGAATCGGGCTATACGGACTAATGGCCGTCTACTTGGACCTATAGGTTTATGGACTAGTTCATTATTTATGGTCATAAAGAAGTAACCTTTCCTTAAGCGTCCGTTCACCTCAGGCAATGAATACCGATTCCCTTTCTTGTACGACAGGGTTTGTGTGAACAGCTTAGGAGGTAAAAGGAAATTCCCTATCTATAGGGCTCTTCCCCTATCTATACTTTCTTTTTCAATACACCTATATGCTGTAAAAAGTATACAAGGCGAGGTTTTCCATACCAGCCGAGAGAGTTTCTTTTCACCGGTTGTAGATAAGCTCCATCTCCAGTATAAGTGGTTTATTCTTTCTTGATAGGCCCATTGCCTTGCCAGTGCCGCTTATTGCCCTTCTCAAGAGTGGCATTTCCTTTCATCTTTAGTTGTGAGGTGCTGGCTATTGGATTTGAACTGGCTGGATTCCCGCCTGGCCCGCCTATGGGATTAGAGCTTTGTCCTGAACAGCCCTTTCTCTTTACTGTTCGCCGGAGAGCCACTCTTTTCGCTGGGTGGGCTTATCAGAAAGCCTCTTCTATCTATTTATTTGAAAAAGTCATTCTGCTTCTCACTCTAGAACGACTTCAACCCCTTTGGATAGAGAAACTTATTTTCGAATGATCGGGAATTGCTCACTGTGGGATGGATAAACTGAAAAGAGAGTGAAAGAGATCACCTTATTTAGTACACTCGAATCCTCATCAGAAGGAAAGGCAGAGTGGGCAGCCGCTGCTCCTTACTTAGCCTTACTTAGTCAGTCTCAAGCTCAAGGGGCTTGCCTAAGCTTCAATCTATGATTCCATTCCTGTATAATCAACCTAGGTTCATGCTGCTCTGGTTTATTGCCTGCGATGCTCGAAGACGAATCGGCTCTTTCCATCCTTGGAGGTGGAATAGTTGGTTAATAATTCACCTATTCTAGTTGGGGCTCCCGCTCCTGGCTCTTCATCCGCCTACTGAGTCTCTCTTGTATGAACGCGAAAACTCTATCATGGCATTGTGGATCCTCAATTCCTTGCTTATCATCGGGTATGTCTTGGTCTAGAAGAAAGGGAGTATAGTTTCTTTTTTGTTTCCGGCTGCTCGTCCTAACGGACTCGATCAGTTATTAACATATTAGAGTAGATTGAGGCTTTCTTTTGGTCCAATCCAGTGGTAAAATATAGCTACAAGAAGACTCCAGTGTTCAAGGTAGAGAAAAAGCAATTCCTACGCCTATACACGTGCTTAGGCCACTTCAATTGGTCGGAGAAGGGTTGCCGCAGGTGAGACCGGGGATGGCGATTCTATAGAAAGATGCTTTTCCGCGTCCTCGGTAGTCCATTAAGGGGGAGTAGCCCTTTCTTCGAGTATGAATGGTTTAGTACATTCATTCTGGAGCAACCAAGTGATGGTAACATAAAGGGGCCTGGGATTCAATAGAGTATAGGTTCGAGATCTGATCTTGGGAAAAGAAGTAGAGACATGCTTCCTACAAGGGGCGAAAGCGATCGATAGAAAGAACTCTTCATTAGAGCAAAGCCTTAATGCCGAACTTGGTAAACGAACAAAAACAACTAAGAGTTCTCTTCCCTTCCCTCCTATTCATTCAAAGTGAGCATAAGCATATGAATACTTTTAGGTATACGCACTCGATGCCTACGAAATGACCAGGGAATAAACTGATCGAGACAAGGCCCGATACGAACTGACAAACGAATATACCAGCAGCAGCCGTAGCGCCAGTCAAAAAAGCAGTAGTTGGAGTTTCCTTTCCTGATTCAAGTTATCCCAGGAAGAGAGCAAGAGGGATTAGGCCTTGCTCGGGCTTCTTACTTTAAGTGGTCCCTCGGGTCTTTTCCATTTTATATAGGAAATCTGGATAAATTAGTCTCTGTGTTTATCAAGTTGCTAGTGTAATATCTTGAAAGTTCGGACCTTCGGTCTTTGTTCCAAGAGTGGTCTCTCTATGTCTTTAACTGCCCTTAGGGTTTTTGAAAGGACATAGAAAGAAAGCTGAGTCTTTGGGCTTGGTTTCCTCGTGGCGCTCTGAAAGAGAGAGTGTTGAAAGGGTAGGAAACTGGTATTAAGTATTAACGACCTACAAAGGAGGGCTCCGAGGTCCTTGTCCCAAGTCCCAAGGTGCAGCATCAAGAATACCCAATAGTGCTCTACAGTAGTGCCTTGCGGGGCCGGTCACTGATACCGTACGATCTGCAGAGAAGGACGAGGAAGCCGGCCCTTATGCCTTATGAGGAAGGGAAAAGATAGTCTCTACTGTTTCACCCTAACCCACTTCAAAGACATAGGAAACAGAGAGACAAAAGAGGGAGGTTTGCGACCGGTTTAAAGATACTCGACCGTAGGGAGAGGTTTGAAGACGCTCGACTGAAAGGAGAGGAAGGTTGGGGAAGGAATAGTAATTGACTATCATTCAAGGCACACATCTTGACTAGGCATTCCCATCTCTCAATCAAGCCCGTACGATAACAGATGCAGATTCATTAGCTGCTTTCAACATTTGCAAAGCTAACTTCAGTCCCGCTTCCTCTATAGCAAGTGCTAAGCAGGCTTATTCGACCGGTAATGGCGTATGCCCGGGGTAAAGCTAATTGCCTACCCTCTCCCCGAGCTGCTTTTTCTCATCTTGAACCTCCACTCGAGAAATAGAGGCATCAGATTGCTTCTTCCTTCTTTAGGGACAGTAACATAGGGAAGCCCTGCTTTTAGGGGAATGCTCTTGGTCTGCTTTCGATGTGGTCAATTCCGTCCGGTCTGCTTGTCTTAAAAGGCCTAAAAAGTGGTCCAATCGTGGAAGGTACTTCGAATCGAAGAAAGGTGTGAGCGAGCTTATGTGCCGCCATTGGCATATGGTCTGACCATTTCCTTAACTTCATTTCAATCGTAGGTCTCCTCGGCTTTCTTCTTCTTATGCTGTCCGGATATCCCCTGTGTCTAAGTCGAGTATTCGATTCCCTCTAGCCTATTCCGTACATTTAGTACAATTACCTATCGTGGTCCTATTCTGTCTATTGGTCTAATCCGGCTGTGCTTTTCATTCTGTTTTATCTTCGAGCGAGGGACTCCCCTTTCATAGAGAATGCCAAACTGCTTTTCCGCAGCCAGGAATGATTTGAATTTCTTCGTTCAGGTAGTGAATGTGTATCCGGATGTGGAACCATTGGTGTATCGGCTAAGGCATCTTGCTTGGCGATTTGCCTTATCTTTTCAGTAAGCCAGTAAGCAATCCGATAGAAAGGAAGATCTAGACCTTCTACTAACTATATGGCATACCTCCGGTCTAAGGTCTTAGACTTCACCCAAAGGGTCAGGCGAATCAATGGTCTCATCCTCGGCTTTCTTGCTAATGGAAGTACTGCTCTGAGTCAGGTCCTATGGCTTTCTTTCCCTGTGAATATGGCTACTTTACTAGGCTATTCTTCGCATCGAAGAAAGTAAGGACTTAAATAGGGGCACTCTATCTTGCAAGTGAACTAAAGGCTAGGCTCAATCATTCCTTTGCTCGAATGCCTTGTTCTGTACTGTAGCAAAAGAAGACGCTTTGGGAAGAAACGCTCCTTGAACGGAGAGGAAGCAGGCTAACTAAACCCAGGGCAACCCATTAAAAGAAGACTTTCAGCCGGCTGTGAAAGAATAGGCTGCTGGAGGAAGAACCGTTCTTAGAGTGATCGTAGACGGGCATATCAGTAACCGTTGTTGAATCAGTAAGCGGTTCTAGTGCTTGAGTACTTGTATCCGTAACTGTGAAATTCACTGGTGTGATTGAATCCGTAACCGATGCAGTGCCATTAGTGCTTTTTATTGCATTAGGGGATTCATACTAAGGCTCAGGCTAAGGCAAGCGCGGAAGAAGAAACTTCACCCAAAGCAGGGGAAGGGAAAGGATAACCTTTATTTAAAGGAGTCTTCTTAGCTTTAAAGAGGCCTTGAAGGAGTGAAAGAGAGAATCAATAGTAAGTAGAGATGGTACCACTAGGAGACAAGATCAAATAAAGGAACTTCACTCAAAGCTAGGTAAGCAATTGAAAGAAGTCTTAGTCGAGTCCGAAGCCAGGCTCCGAAGGAGAGAAAGCTCATCATTTTCCGAAAGCAGTCTAACCCAGCAGTGTCTTCTCTTCCATCTGGCCTTTCCGAGGCGGTTGCACGAGCCAATGTTGTCAATAAGCTTCTTCATCGGCGACATATGTGGTCTTGGGTTCCCCTGGGCGAGTAGGCTAGTAACCTACTGCAGCGGATCTTTATCTTTGCCAAAATGAAGAGGTCCGATGTCCAGAGGCGGAACATCGGTTATTATATTAGTATAGGACCGTCGTGGGACGGGATCCTAGGTTCTGTACTCTGATTTTTTGTTTTAACCTCACTCCACCTGGTAAGGTTGGTGTGCCTTACTATATGGGGTCCTTGGTTAACTTCCAAAGTGTCTTCCTATGGTCCACCACGAGATGAATCATGTGGGCGAGTCCTAAGGGGTGTTCAACCTTCTGTAGGTCTGGGAGTGCGTAAGCACTAGTAGCACAGGGTGTCGCGGAAGCCCTTGGGAGGACCTCGGGTCTAGTCCCTAAAGAGGAAGCTCGATTAATCAGCGAACCATGCGTACGTTATTCCCATCCCTACTTAAGTTAAGGTGTCACCAATTAGGTGGCAGAGAATCATGGAAGACTCTCGGATAATGAGGTCATACCTGAATAAGGCTATCCTCATTATCACTGATGGCCTAACTAAGGAACTCTGTATTGGAGCGTACTTGTTTTGCCGATCTAAAGTTAGGTAAGAAGTCTGGATGGTTGTTTACTGCGCTTTATTTAAAGCAGTGTGCATCATATTTACAGATTGCCTATGGTGGGGTTCCTCGGCCCCCCGACCTTCTACCAGTTGCGGTCAGGGTATCCTAGGATTATTCCGTCCTTTCATAGACGAATGATATATAAAAGGGACGAAAAGGTTAAAATATATCTTTCATTCTTTTCTTTGTCTAAAATCGCAAAGAGAGTATCGAAAGATACGTATAAATAAATTAGATCGCCGTGGGATAATCCTGAGGAGGTACTTTTTCAAGTGAAGGAGAGAATATATATATCCAAATCACTCCTTCTAAGGTACATGCCTTGGCTTCCCACGATTCCCCTTCACCAAGGGATGACATGGGATCCAACCTGGAAGGCTTTGCCTACGCACCAGATCACTCAGCGAATTCTTAAGTCTAGAGTGTGTCCAACTAGGAAAGGTATTGACCGAGTTCGGCCATGCTTTACCTAGTTGGTATACGAGATAGCGGGGTTCCAGTTTCTTATGGTTGGCGTTCACGCCGCCGGGGAACAGTGGCCTCAGGGTTGCTTGTGGGCACCACGGGTTCGGTATGCGATGGATTTCAATAAATAATAAAATCTTCACTGGGCTAGATCTAGACTGGTTTGAATCAAAGATAGGTCCTGCCCTTCCATCGTGTACTGACCTTGGTTTTCTACCTGTAACAGGTCGACTGGGTTGTAGCATTGAAGGGGGAGGCAAGAGGCGTATATTCGCCATTTTTAACTATGTGAATCAACGGTTGCTGAGACCGGTCCATGACTGGTTGATGCAGGTTCTACGGAGGTTGCCGATGGACGGTACCTTCGAACAAACCAAACCGCTTGACCGCTTAGTTGTTGGCAAACAGACTTGTTATTCATTCGATTTGAAGTCGGCTACCGATAGGTGGCCATTAGTCTTCCGTTTCGAGTTAATGTAGGTCTGTTTCGACAGGTCGTTCGCCTCCAGTGTTTTTAATTAAGCACTGGCTTATAACATATTTGAGGTGCCGTTTGTGAACAAGCGGCATTCGACGGTGTGTTTTGTAGCTGGACAGCCTCTCGGCTATCACTCTTCTTTGCCTCGATTTGCCCCCTATCACATCATTTATTGGTGTGGTAGTGTGCAGAACAAGTGTACCCGGGTAGACGCTTTATGTCGTATGCGGTACTCGGTGATGATGTTGTCATCGCTGATCAGGAAGTAGCCAGTGTGTATGAGAAGGCAAGAAATTTGTTAGCTTTCTCGGCTTAACGACTCTTCGGCTTAAGGAGTTTACTACTTACAAGGCCTCTATTTCTTAAAAAAAGACGAGATGAGATCCTGTGGTCGAAGTACCAAACCCAAAAAGAAAGAACGAGTTGAATCGGATTCTCGCTCAAAGCCTATTCTCGAGGCACTCTTTCTCTTATAGCGGAATTCCCCTTCACTTGCCAAACCTTCTTCTTCCTGGTCCTATCGAACCAGACACTGAATACCTGGCCTTACCCAAGCCCAAGTCTAGTTTCGAATCTAGTCTCGGCATCAATCCCAGTCCCTTAGTGAAAGCCTTCAAGCTCAATCCCTTCAGCTCTAGTCCTAGAAAAAGACTTCAAAGAAGTAGCTCGTTACACTGAGTTCCGCTAACCGCTTTTTGCTAACCAAGACTTTGAACCTACTTTTATAGATTGATTCCAAAAGAGATACGTCTTGGAGTATCTAGGGTAAGGCGAACTATTGGAGTAGGTCCCTGGATTGGGTTGATTGGATTGAGGAAGTCTCTATAGACTCCCTGGGGACTCATAGCTCGATGTGTACCGCCGGAGAGTGAGTAACAGGTGGCAGGACTGTAGATAGCAGGTAGGATATGGATGGTAGTTGGGATCCCAGGTAGGAGAGACAGCCAGGCCAGGAGAAAGAGGATTTATACCCTTCTGTTTGGAGTTGGTTATGGAATTCCATTTATAAGTAGCCACTCCTAAATCTTCGAAATCTAGTCTAGTCCAGCGATAGAGGACTGGATACTTCTCTTCGACAAGCCTCGATCAGGACGAGATCAATAGCAGATGCGGACGATCGATTGTCCGTTTGTTTTTGGCTCTGAACTCGATGGTATCCGTCCTTTCCTCACTCTCCGGAGGGAGATGATGTCGAGTTGAAGGGAAGGGGACAATTCCTTATCCATCATTAAATAGAAGGAGAGTCGATCCTCCAACTCCCTCATCCGTACCGTACCTTGTCAACTAGGCCAAGTGACACGGCTAAAAGGAAAGCGCTCGGCTTAGGGCTAATAGCCCTAAAAGAAGCAGTAAACGGTAGCCGACACCGGTTTAGTTACCATATTTAGCCCTAGTCTTTTAGCGGACTCAAGGTGACTTCTAACCAGGAGTTCCTCTTGAGTCCGCAGAGCACACAATAAAGAGTGCCGTTGGCTACTCTGGTTTCGGGTTAATCTCAATAGTCTGATAGCCTATGTCAGGTAGTTACAAGTGAGATAGATGTGTAACTAACCTCTAAAACTAAGCCAAGGTCCGCCGATTGAAGGGTAACAGAAGGTAACCGGTTAGCGAGCGGTGTCGGTAGGCGAAACAGTGCCTTTGTCGGCTTAGAAACAATTCCCTCGATAAGCGCCGGTTAAAGGGCTAAGCTCAATTCCCGAGAAAAGCAAGCGCTATAGAAAGAATAGCTTTGAAGCGGGATTCCAACTCAGCACCTTTTGAGAAGAATTGCTCTTTGGAGAGCACAGTACGATGAAAGTTGTAAGCTGTAGGAACGAGATTCTTAATGTTCATAGACACTTTGCTTTTACGACGAATGGCAAGAATGTTCACCTATGGCATTAAGATCTCAATACGAGATTAAGACCAAAACCTCACTGAAGTGGCTTGTAGACTTGCTGCCGAAAGCTCTTTCTTGCACTCAAGGGCGGTTGGGTTAAGATTAAGAGTGATTCAAAATATCCTTGGATTTGGAAATGAAACTACAGCCCTTGCTCCAAGATCTCAGTTTGGTAGGGCCTGACGATTGTTGTCTTCTTTCAAAAATGCTTTGTTGGTCACCGGGCACAGCGCAGCGAGAAAAAGCTTAGCGCACTACTA